AAGATAGGCTAGACTGACTGAGAACACTGCATCTTTCGCAAATTCCGACCAATCTGTTAAATTATTCGAATTTTGATGTAACAGATTTATAGCGGGGTTTAACCATTTGGATAAAATATCCAAATCGACGCCATTCAAAGGAATTCCTATAAATCCAACAAAGAAAGTAAAAAAAACTAATATAAGGATAGGAAATAATATAGTATTATCCGATTCATAAGGATATGAAAAAGTTTTCTTCGTGCCAAAACGAGAAATAGTAAGAAAAGGTTGGCTTCTAGTTCTTGCATTCTCATCAATTTGATCTAGCTTCTGTGAAAAAAAATAAGCACTTTTCTTTTTCTTCATTATTAATAAAGTTAACAAATGAAAGTTTTTGTTATTGACTTTAAAACCTTCTTTACCCCATAGAGATATTGAATAGAGGGAAGTCTTTTTTTTTCCACTGAAATTTTGAAAATGAGCATTTAAATGTCCTTCAAAAGTAAGTAAATAGATCCGAAACATATAAAATGCGGTTAATCCCGCCGTAGACCAAGTTATTATTGCAAAAATTGTTGAATATAACCAACTATCATTAAGAATTTCATCTTTGGACCAAAAACAAGCAAGAGGTGGAATACCACAAAGAGAAAGTGTGCCTAATAAAAAAGCACTTTTGGTAATTGGTACATGTTTTTTTAAACCTCCCATAAAAACCATATTTTGACTTTTAGTCGGAGAATAACCAACAATAGTTTGCATTGAATGAATAACAGAACCCGATCCTAAAAACAATAATGCTTTCGAATAAGCATGAGTAATCAAATGAAATAAAGCACTTCGAGAAGACCCCATACCTAGAGCTAACATCATATAACCCAATTGCGACATGGTGGAATAGGCTAAACCCCTCTTAATGTCGTTTTGAGCAAGAGCTAAAGTAGCTCCAAAAAATAGTGTTATTATCCCTATTAAAGAGATTAAATTCATTATGTGAGGTATAATAATGAAAAGAGGTAAAAGTCGAGCTACAAGGAAAATTCCCGCGGCTACCATAGTAGCAGCATGGATAAGAGCCGAAATAGGAGTCGGTCCTTCCATCGCATCTGGTAACCATACATGAAGAGGGAATTGTGCCGATTTCGAAACGGCACCAGAAAAGAATAAAACAGTGCACCACGTAACAAATAAAAAATTTAACTCATTATGAAAAATCAAGTTATTGAATATTTGAAATAAATCCCGAAATTCAAAACTCCCTGTTATCCAATAAAAACCCAAAATTCCCAATAATAAACCAAAATCCCCAACACGATTAGTTACAAACGCTTTTTGACAAGCATTTGCTGCAACAGGACGTGTGAACCAAAATCCTATTAAGAGATATGAACACATTCCTACTAATTCCCAAAAAATATAAATTTGTATCAAATTGGAACTAGTAACTAATCCCAACATGGCAGTACTGAAAAAACTCATATAAGCAAAAAATCTCAAATATCCACGATCATGAAACATATAATTATCACTATAAATAAGAACCAAAATTCCAACAGTAGTGATTAATATTGACATAATAGAAGTAAGCGGATCAATTAAGTAGCCAAATTCTAAAGACAAATCATTATTGAGAATCCAAGACCAGACATATTGATAGGTAGCACGGCTATTTAGTTGCTGAATCGAGAAATTGATCGAAAAAATCATGACTATACTTAATACTAAAACACTTTGAAAAGCCCACATACGACGAAGACTTTGTGTTGCCGACGGAAAAAGAAGAAGTCCCACTCCAATTAATATAGGAACTGAAAGGGGAAGGAAAGGTATTATCCATGCATATTGATATGTTTGTTCCATAAAAAAAAGTTTTTTAGTCGGAATTAATTGCTTCCGATTAACTAGACCCCACCCCTTTGAAAAGGGATCAATAAAAAAATCAAAATATGCACTAACTAAAAAAAATTAACGTAAATAAAAATTTAGCATTTGATACTCGTACTTATTCTGTATCTGAGTTTTTTGAAATAGTTCAAATATTCAACTCAAGAAGTTAGACGTGGTCAAATAATATGACCAAGTTCCGTAAAAAAGAAAATATTTCTTTATTTTAAATATATTTGTATTTTGAAAATATAAAAATTTAGGAAGAGATCAAAAATAAAAATAGAAATTTTCCTAACAATACAATGGTTTTTTGTATAGCAACCATCAGGAATTACACTCATAAAGTACTTGATTCTGATATCAATCGTGGAATTCACTAATGTCATCGGCTTAATAACTCGTTATTTTTTTTAGTTTCACTTTAGTTAGTTTATTTCAACTTAGTAACTAATTCCTTATGAGATTGATTATGATTCTTTTTTTTTAGTTCCACGAATTAGATTTATATATCATAGCTTATTATAGAAATATCTGAGAAAAAACAAAAAATAAAAGTACTCCTAACCCAGACAACTTATTTGTTCTTAGAAGCCTTCTAGAGTATAAAAACCTTTTTGAACAAATCAATTTGTAAGAATTTTGTATACAAGGTTCATATATTGAGATTTTTTTGTGATGATAAGGACTAAAAGAATAACTAGATAATGAATAGTAACTAAGGATTCTTTTGAACAATAGATGTCTTTCACATCCAACTATAACACTGAGTCACCTCTTCGTTTTGAAATGGCAGTTCCAAAAAAACGCACTTCTAGATCAAAAAAGCGTATTCGTAAAAATATTTGGAAAAGGAAGGGATATTCATCGGCGTTAAAAGCTTTGTCATTAGGAAAATCTCTTTCTACTGGCAAATCAAAAAGTTTTTTTATGCGACAAGAAAATTTGTGATGTTCATATGTAAAAATGGAACATTAAGAATTTGAAAATTTCAAAAATTATCAGAAAAATACAATAAGAAAAAACAAGGTTTTACCTTTTTTTAGGACTCTATTTTTCATTTTGTTGGTGGGGAGTCTTATTTTCCCCATCGACCTTTTTGTTATAATTCAAGTGCTAATAATATTTTTTTCTTTATCTATATATCTCAAAAATTTTGATTTTTGATTTCCGCCCAACCAATAAAAGAAGAAAACTCTCGGTATATTATATACAAACTTATATACAAACAATGTCTTACGTTGGAAAAATTCAAAAGGGGTTTCTTTTATGTTCCGCAAGAAAATGAATTTTGTTGTTTTAAATTTCTGCAAGAAGTTAAATGGGAACTAATTGTTATTCCAAAATTTTTAGTGACACTGTCAATCTTGACAATTCAATATAAATACCCTATTATGGGTTCAAACAAGCCGCTATGGTGAAATCGGTAGACACGCTGCTCTTAGGAAGCAGTGCTAGAGCATCTCGGTTCGAGTCCGAGTAGCGGCATGCCGTCTTCAAAACACCAGACAATAGATCTTATAATAAAAAATGAATTCAATTCCCGCTTTTCATTTATTACTTAAATTAAGGGATTACTCTTTTTTTTATGATATTTTCAACCTTAGAGCATATATTAAATCATATTTCCTTTTCAATTGTTTCAATTGTCATTTCAATTAGGTTGATCAACCTATTGGTCACTGAACTCATAAAACCATATGAGTTATCAGAAAAGGGTATGATACCGACCTTTTTGTGTTTAACCGGATTATTAGTGATTCGTTGGATTTATTCCGGTCATTTTCCACTAAGTGATTTATACGAATCATTAATCTTTCTTTCGTGGAGTTTCTCCCTTATTCATATAGTGGCCTATTTCAAAAAAAATAAAAATCTAAGCACAATAACCGCCTCGAGTACTATTTTTACCCAAGGCTTTGCTACTTCAAGTCTTTTAAGTGAAATACAGAAACCTTCAATATTAGTCCCTGCGCTCCAATCCGAGTGGTTAATAATGCATGTAAGTATGATGATATTGAGCTATGCCGCTCTTCTGTGTGGATCATTATTATCCGCTGCACTTCTAGTCTTTACATTTCGAAAGAAAAGTACTCGGTTTTTAAAATCATTTTCGTTTGACGAAATCCAATATAGCTATGACAGAAGTACTATTTTAAGAAATACTTCTTTTTTTTCTGGTAAGAATTATTACAAGAGCCAATTAATTCAACAGGTGGATTTTTGGAGTTATCGTGTGATTAGTCTAGGATTTCTTTTTTTAACTACGGGTATTATTTCAGGAGCAGTCTGGGCGAATGAAGCGTGGGGATCATATTGGAGTTGGGACCCAAAAGAAATTTGGGCCTTTATTACTTGGATGATATTTGCTATTTATTTACATATTCGAACAAATAAGAATTTCCCGGGTGAAAATTCCGCACTGGTGGCGGCTCTGGGGTTTCTGATAATTTGGATATGCTATTTTGGAGTTAATCTATTAGGAATAGGGCTACATAGTTATGGTTCATTTACATTAACGTCTAGCTAAGGAAGCTTCTTACGAATACAAACTAACGCGAGCTGTCTATAAAAAACTTTGTAACGAACTGCGTGAATCCAGTATCAATAGTGTAGTAATTTGCGCGGTTCTCGCTAAAGACCGCGCATATCGGGTTAAAATGAAAATTCATTTTTTTTCACTTTGATTGAAAAGAATAGAAAAAAATCATTCTTTTTCTATTCTCCGACAAGTTTTAAAAAATTATCTCAATTTTTCTTTAGTAAAAATCTCTATAAAAAACTAGATAAAAGAACTTCAACCTTCTCAACTGAGAGTGACAGAACAAAATCCGGGTAGATTCCAATCCCTATTATGGGTAGAAAGATAGCGATTGAAACAAACAACTCACGCGGGCCAAAATCAAAAAGATAAGAAGTAGGGGCATTAAATAGCTTGGATCCATAGAACATCTGGCGTGACATAGATAATGAATAAATAGGCGTTAATATCATTCCAATTGCTATTACAAAAGTGAGTAGAATTTTTGGCATGAAAAGATATTTTTGACTGGTAATTAGCCCCCACAATACGATTAATTCGGCAACAAAACCACTCATACCTGGTAATGCGAGGGAGCCCATAGAAAAGCTACTAAACATTGTAAATATTTTTGGCATTGGGATAGCTAGGCCGCCCATTTCGTCGAGATAAACAAGACGTATTCTATCATAACTTGTTCCTGCCAAGAAAAAAAAGGCCGCCCCAATAAATCCGTGAGAAATGATTTGTAAAATGGCTCCATTGAGTCCTGCGTCGGTTATAGAACCAATTCCTATAAGTATCAAACCCATATGCGATACAGAAGAATAGGCTATTCTTTTTTTAAAATTACGTTGACCAGAAGAAGTTAAAGCTGCATAGATTATTTGTATTGTGCCTATTATCATCAACCATGGAGAAAAAATAGAATGAGCATGAGGTAATAATTCCATATTAATCCGAATCAACCCATATGCTCCCATTTTTAATAAGATTCCGGCTAAAAGCATACAAGTACTGTAATGAGCTTCGCCATGGGTATCAGGTAACCATGTATGGAAAGGTAGAATCGGCAATTTGACAGCAAACGAAATCAAAAATCCAATATAAAATAGTATTTCCAAGGCCACAGGATACGGTCGATTAATTGATGTTTCAAAATCTAATGTTGGTTCATTAGAACCATATAAACCAAGACCCATAACTCCCATTAATAGAAAAACCGAACCGCCTGCCGTGTACAAAATAAATTTAGTTGCCGAGTACATCCGTTTCTTTCCTCCCCACATGGATAGAAGGAGATAAACCGGAATTAATTCTAACTCCCACATGATGAAAAAAAGTAAAAGGTCCTGAGAAGAAAATGGCCCTATTTGAGCGCTATACATTGCTAATAGCAAAAAATGGAATAATCGAGAATCCCGAGTAAGAGGCCAGGCTGCTAACGTAGCTAAAGTAGTGATAAATCCCGTTAGTAAAATAGATCCTATAGAAAGTCCATCTATTCCTAATTTCCAATGAAAATCGAAAAAATGAATCCATTTATAATCTTCCACTAGTTGGATTAATGGATCATCTGATTGGAAATGATAACGGAATACATAGGTTAGTAGAAGGAGCTCAAAAATACATATACAAATAGTATACCATCTAATTACCTTATTTCCTCTATGAGGAAGAAAAAAAATTAAAGAACCCGCAGCTATTGGTAAAAATACAATTACTGTTAACCAAGGAAAATCATTCGTGGTAAAGGCAAAATACACTTGGGCCAGAAAACCGGTGCGCAAAAATTTTTTTGCGCTCGGGTTTTCTCGGTAAAACAAATCAGCTGAATTCAAGTAGAGTTTTAAGTGAGGTATCAATAAGCTAGACCCATGCTACGAGTTGTTTCATGCCATAAATAAACCCGAACACTCAAGAAATCTGTTGGACAAGCCGATTCACACCTCTTACAACCGACACAATCCTCTGTTCTTGGAGCTGAAGCAATTTGTTTTGCTTTACATCCGTCCCAAGGTATCATTTCTAACACATCTGTGGGGCAGGCGCGAACACATTGAGTACATCCAATACATGTATCATAAATTTTGACTGAATGTGACATTGGATCTATACATTTTTGAAGGGCATCAATTTTCGATCTACTAAATTTCAAATTGAAAAAAAAAGAGATAAACTAGATTTAGATATTAGACGAATCAATGAGTTTCCAGCGTTTTTGAATCCATTTTGTTCTGAATTGATTTATGAAAGAGAGCCAAAATACTTTGATTTTTTATCTTTGTGCTACCAATACCATAATTTACGGGGTAGATCTGCTTATTTTGAATTTCTTTTTTAATTTGAATATTCGAATTTATCTAATTAATACTATTGAGATTATTTTTTCAACAAATTAGATTGATTGATCCGAGTTGACTTTCGATTACGATAAATCGACGAAACAATAGCAAGTCCAATAGCTGCTTCAGCGGCGGCAATAGCGATAATAAAAATGGAAAAAATAGCTCCTTTTAATTGACGACTATCAAAAAAATCAGAAAATGTTACAAAATTTATATTAACCGCATTTAATAGAAGTTCAAGACACATAAGAGCCCTAACCATATTTCGACTCGTGATCAATCCATATAGACCGACAGAAAATAAATAGGCACTCAAAATAAGTACATGTTCGAGCATCATTAACAAACTCCTTATCAATCTCGATGCATTTCAATATGAACAAAAATTTCACTAATTAGATTAACTCGAACATAGCAAGTAATAAAATAAAGAAATCGATTGGTAATAGATCGAACTAATAAAGTAAAGAATTTTTTTCTACATGAAGGCAAATAGAATAGAAAGGAAATGAATGTGATAGTCCAGAATACAGTTTGATTTTGATTTCCCCTTCTCAAAAGTGATTATTGACGAGCTACAGCAATTGCGCCTATTAACGCAACTAAAAGAATTATTGAAATGAGTTCAAATGGAAGAAAAAAATCTGTTGATAGATGAATCCCAATTTCTTGACTATTATTTATCAAATCTTGCTCTATAATCTGGTTTGATTTTGTAGTCCAAATAATCCCGTACCATGACGTATCTGGAATAGTAGTCATTAG